TACTCTTAGCTCTTAGTATGAATAGTTTTGTGTAATTGTCAATATAATGGTGTGACTAAATCTGAATAAGTTTTCCACCTTTCGTGATTCCGATAGAATTTTTCTATTCTTCATTCGTGGTTCATGAACCATTCAAAATTTCTCTATTCTATTTCTTATTTCTATATATTCTAATAATATAATGAATTATATATATACTATGACACATCATTAGAATATATAGAAATAAAATATGTATGATATATCCATATCATTATAATGGATAAACATTCTATATAGTATAAATAAAATAAACATTACTTCATTTCATATAGAGAAATAATGTTATAATACTTATCCATTAATGAAGTATAGGATCCCGGCGATTTGTCCGACAGAAAAAGGTGAAACTCCATTTTTTGACTTTCACCCATCGATTCACGCATTGTTAAGATGAGATATGCCCGTCTCACAGCTAGGAAATAAAAAAAAAACGATAGCAAAGTTTTTTTTTAGAGCTTGATTCCAGGTACGAGTTGAATCTTTTCATTACATGATTTGATCACATATCAAATATCTTGGATCCTATGTCAAATTGTGTATCAATCAAGCGAATCTCGTTGTGATAGGGGTCAATAAAAGCAAATAAAAAAAATTAGGTTTTAGGCTAGACTGCCTAACAAAATTATTATTCCCGAATGAGACACTATGAGTCTACTGCATGCACCTATGTATATAATATATGTACATATATATATGTCTTCACATTGGTTCATTCCGGAATGGAATAAAATAGGCCCTTTTAACTCAGCGGTAGAGTAACGCCATGGTAAGGCGTAAGTCATCGGTTCAAATCCGATAAGGGGCTTTTTCCACAAAACTCCAGTTTGAGTCTTCATTCTTTAGTGGATAATAGAGAGATTGTTGATATTTGTAATAAAAAAAGTCCACATAAGCTAAGCATATTATAAATATAATAGTTTTTATTATAATGAGTTATATTATAGTCATTATAATGATAAGTTAAGTCACCCCACTTATTGGATATTGGGAGGACGACTATGCCACTACAGGCTATACTTCTACTCAGGTTTTATTATTCAATATTTTTGGTTCTAGGACATAGATATTCTATCTACTCAATTCCCATTATGAATCGCCAAATATTCCTACTTCTTAAATGTAAATAGAAGAAATAAACAAAAGAAAAGGTAAGTGGACCTGACCCATTGAATCGTGACTACATCAGCTATTCTGATATTCAAATTCGATAGAGATAGAATAGTAGTCTCGGAATTGTTTTTATTTCCTTAGACTACGCCACACGAATTTGTCGATATTTCCGATTAAATCTTCTTGTTCCTGGATCCTCCATAGGAATAAATTATTATTCTGTTCGTCGATAGGAAACGTTTATTCCGAGTCACAAAATAAGAGACGTCTATTTGTTAATATCTTTCTTTGATTCCAAAGAAAGATCAGTTGCTTATATCTAGTCTAGAGAGGATGTTTATATATTATATATATATCAGATCGTGGCTTCATGTACCTTACCCTTACATATTGATGCATCCGATATTTTTGTTTCGCCAATGTGATGGATAACGGATACGAGAAAGAAATTTTCGTTTCCAGTCTCCTATATATAGATATAGTATTTAATTATTTTAATACTGTATAGCATATTTCATTTAATTTGGTCGCAGGGAAAAATAGGGAATTTTCCTTTTTTATGACAACTAAAGGTAAAGTAAATAAGAAAATCTAAAAAGCGGCTTTTTTGGTTCGACCCGTTAAAAAATATACCATACTCCGGAGTTTTCGATTTATCTGAAGGAAAAGGGGGAAATATAAAAAAAAACAACAAAAAAAAATCTTAAAAAAGATTAAAGAGTCAAAAAAGGAATAAATTAGATATTATATAGGGTACTGTAGTAATTTACTATACATAGAAGTTGGAAGAATCCATAAAGATATTATATTTATTAATCTTTTCTAAATATCACAAAAAAGATCCAAAAATAAGATTAGTTGATGGAGCGGGTGTAAATCGGAGGAGCTACTGGTGGTGGGAGCGGGGATCATTTGTTCCTTGAATAGTTATTTCAAAAAATTCATCTGATTGATGAGTCATAAGACAATTCAGGATTCAGATAGTTATTCAGAATAAGAAGAGGAAGGAATAATCGAGCTCGTGGATTTATCTAGGTCGGTTTATGACCCAATAGAAAAGAAAAAAAAAAATACTTTTTTTTCTTCGAAACCCATTGGAAGTGGACGAGGAATCATACATAAATGATTGAACTCTCGTATGTCCCGAAAATGCTATGAGGTGTTCGGAAATGGTTGAAGTAGTTGAATAGGAGGATCACTATGACTATAGCCCTTGGTAGATTTACCAAAGACGAAAAGGATTTATTTGATACTATGGATGACTGGTTGCGGAGGGACCGTTTCGTTTTTGTAGGTTGGTCCGGTCTATTGCTCTTTCCTTGTGCCTATTTTGCTTTAGGGGGTTGGT